ATCAATATCGATCCGAGTCCGGGCTGTTGGAATTGGAATAAGTTCCGCAGCAGATCACGAAATCTTGGCGATCCTCTCTATCTAATGAATGGGGAGTCCGCTTTGAAATCGTCCGCCCCGCACCCACCCCCGAGTATATACTTCAACAGGAATCACACAGGGATAGATTGATACAATAGAAACCTCCGGTAAAATGCCCGCCCGTAGCCCAACCCAGCAGATAAAGTACTTTACATAGTCCGTTTTAGGGATTGGGGATTTACCCATTCAGTGACTCTGGCACTGGACGTTCCCAAAATGGGTACTATTGGGTCGGGTGAATTTGATAATAGACCTTTGTTGGCATTCCAACCTTTCTTCTCCTTTCCGGGGCCTATCCGAAAGAGAATTCAGTACCTCTTGGTCGTGAATATCTGAATAGGACGAACCGGCCCCGTGGATATCTTTGCTTCCGAACAAAACAATTCGAATTAGGCTCGCGGAATGTGTATTATCCATATAGTAGTAATATAGGAGATCTTCCAATTGAGAAGATCCATCGACCTTTCATCAGACATGCGTACTTTTTATTTTCCAATAGATTTATATCTTTCATTAATGGACCCTTTTTTGATGTAATGAGTAGAGTAATAGGCTCTAGTTGTTCGCCGCTCAAGAATTCTTATTTAGGCAGTTCATACCATCCATAACCATCCATACATAGTGTTTTGATCTAAGATTTCAATTCTTCCATCGTTCAGCAGTAGCATATTGTTCCATGGAGCTAAGGTCCAAAATAGGAAAGAAACAACTTTTTCCACGACTCTACCACTCGGTCAATTCTGTTCCGCTTAATCCCTCTTTCATGGCCACATATCTTTCCGGCTAAGGAATGGGAAAGCTTTCTCCTATTACAGGAATCAAATGTTTCATTTCATCCGGGAAAAGCCATCTCTTTCTCAACAATGTCTTTGTCATTTGATCCAATAGCCTTCCATTAGATAGGAAGAGATTTGATAAATACTGATAACTCTCGAATAGAGTATTAGAACGGAAAGATCCCTTAGATTTAGATAATGAACGATTGGTTCTAAGCCATCTCTGGCGATGAATCAACAATTCGAAGTGCTTTTCTTTTTCTTGCGTATTATTGATGAACCAGTCTTCTCTGAGATCTCTCATAGATCCAGATCTAGAAGGACCTGGTTGGGAAGTAAGAAGCACTTTTGGCATCTCTTGATCTGCAAAGAATTCTCGGCGTGAAAACAGAGAGACAGAGGGCTGATCTTTGAATAGGAAAGAGAATGGATCCGCAGGGTCCCAAATGAATTGGCTTATTTGAAAAAAGCCTTGTTCTGTGGAAGATCTATCTCGTGTCTGGTACTGCATGGTTCCACTCTGCACGAACTCCGAATCCTTCTCTTCATTCTCTTGAAGCTCATCCTCTTCACCTTCGTGATCAATGATCCGCTTGCTCCGAAATGACCAATAGGGAAATCCCAATTCATTGGGCCTTTCGATACAATCAAATAGATTGACCCAAGGGCGCCATATTCTCGGAGCCCAAACTATGTGATTGAATAAATCCTCCTCTATCTCTTGTGGGTCGAGGTCTCCTTCTTCCAACCCCGATTCGTATTTTTCATATAGAAATCTCTGATCAACGATAGAACAAGATCCATTTTGCATCATATCTAAGGGACTCCTTGGTTCGTGCCGAAGAAGCAATGCCACTCGATCATTATCAAACTGACTGCAATCTTTTTCTGTCCGTGAGGATCCCAAGAGAGCGCCTTCTACTTCTAATAGGCCACGAACTAGATCAGAATCATTCTCAAGGAATCCATAAGAAGTGACCCAATTTTTTTCATCGGGTCCGGGTGGAGACCAAAGATCTTGAGCGACCGATCCGGCAGAACAACTCAAAAGATAAAGAAGTATCGTTAATCTCTTCATGCTCGTTCCAAGCTCGAAGTACAATTTGTACACATAAGAATCCCCTTCCATAGATGATTTCTTCATATAGATAGATATAGGATCTATGGGGCAATTACTTAGAAGTACTGTTTGTGCAACAGCCCTTCCTATCTGATAGAAAAGGATCTCATGATCCTGAACCGAGCTTACCTGGGATCGCAAATCCCAAGTTTTTCTATGAAGAGCGGATCGAATTGTATTAGTGTCTATAATGGATTTCTTCTGTGTAATACTAATTGATAGGGCCTCATTGGTAAGTGATACAAGATCTCGTACATCGGAACCCATGGTTATGGACCCGAATCCACTAGCATTCGTATGGAAGATTTTCTTTTCCAAAGGAAATCCCCGAGTATATGAAAGAGTGAAAAAGTGCTTTCGTTGTTGTGGAATAAGAAGCCTTCGTATCTTAATGCACGTATTGAATTTATTCGCAGCTATTAGACCGGGATCCACTTTTTTGGGAATATGAGTCGACGCAATAACAAGAATATTGCTATTGGAGGATCTTTCACAATCCCTGGAGAGATGGTTCACTAATAGA